GGAAATGATAACAGAATGCATAGGTCGTTAGAAGGAGTTCTAATAAGCAGATACAAATAGTATACCACCGAACCACCTTATTTCCTCTATGAGGGAAAAAGAAAATTGACGAACCCGCAGATATCGGCAAAACCACAATTATTGTTAACCAAGGAAAATAACTCGTGGTAAAGACAAGATAGACTTTGACCAGAAAAACCCGCACTTGAGAAAATAGATTATTCCGAGTGCGGGTTTTTGTCGGTAAAGAGGAATCAAATGTATTTAAGTAGAATTTTGTGAAACGTATCAATAAGCTAGACCCATGCTACGAGTTGTCTCATGCCATAAATAAACCCGGACACTCAAGAAATCCGTTGGACAAGCGGATTCACATCTCTTACAACCTACACAGTCCTCTGTTCTTGGAGCAGGAGCAATTTGCTTAGCTTTACATCCGTCCCAAGGTATCATTTCCAATACATCTGTGGGGCAGGCTCGTACACATTGAGTACACCCTATACATGTATCATAAATCTTTACTGAATGTGACATTGGATCTATCAATTTTTTGAACGTTATCAATTTTCGATCTGGTAAAATCAGTAGTAACTGAATCATATATTGTAGACACCAGACGAATCAGTGGTTTACCAGAATTTTTTTTTAATTTAATAATCAATCTACTTCTGGATCTGGTCATGAGAATGAGAGAGGTCCAAGATACTTTGATTTATTACGTTTCAGCAAACATGGTCATACGGGTTATACACGACACGCTAATTCTAATTGATAAATATTCTATATATCTGTCTTTATTTATATCATTACGACTATTTATTCAACAAATTCGATTGATTGATACGAGTTGATTTTCTGTTACGATAGATCGACGAAACAATAGCTGGCCCAATAGCTGCTTCAGCGGCTGCAATAGCTATAACAAAGATCGAGAAAATGTCTCCTTTTAATTGTCGACTATCAAATAAATCAGAAAATGTTACGAGATTTAGATTAACCGCATTCAGTATAAGCTCAAGACACATAAGTGCTCTAACCATGTTTCGGCTTGTGATCAATCCATAAATACCGATAGAAAATAAATAGGCACTCAAAATAAGTACATGCTCGGTCATCATTGACCAACTCCTCATCAATTGAGATTGATTTCAATATGAACAACAATACAATTTAACCGATTTGATTGACTAGAATATAACAAGTACGGAAAAAAGAAAGGTATTAGTAATGGATCGAACTCAAACCCATTCAATTTAATATATGAACAATAGAATATCAAAATGGAACTGAAGGGAAATTGATGTCATAATAGTAACACAGAACAAAACGCGGCCTTATTTATTTTATTTGATTTTGGATTTCTAATTCTAAGTATTTATTACTGACGAGCCATAGCAATTGCACCTATCAAAGCAACTAAAAGAATTATAGAAATGAGTTCAAATGGAAGATAAAAATCTGTTGATAAATGAATTCCAATTTGTTGAACGTTACTTGTCAGGTCCTGCTCTATAATCTGGTTTGATCTTGTAGTCCAAATAATCCCGTACCATGACGTATCTGAGATAGTAGTAATTAGTGAAAAAAGAATACTTGTACAAACCAGTGAAGTAACTCCATCTCCAACTGTCCAAAGATATAAATCCTTGTAATATTCTGAACCATTCATGAACATCACAGCAAATACGATTAAGACATTTACGGCTCCCACGTAAATAAGGAGCTGTGCAGCAGCTACAAAATAGGAGTTAGATGGAATATGGAATAAGGATATACAAACAAGAACCAATCCTAATGAAAAGGCAGAATAAATTGGATTGGTAAGTAATACCACCCCTAGGCCTCCTAATATAAGACCTGATCCTAGAAATACTAAAAGAATATCATGTATTGATCCAGGTAAATCCATTATGTGTAAAATAAGAGATAAATAAGTTGAAATATTTCATTTTCATGACCTTACTGACCGGGCCAGGAAAAAAGAGGTTACCCTATCTTTCTTTTTTTTTTCTTGTATATGCCTAATTGAATTGAATCTTAATGTGGTGTGGATTGATGTAGATACAGTTATTGGACCAATCCCGCTTTTGTATCCGAAAGAGTAGTTGAAATTTGATATTTCGAAATCATCACGGATATATGAATCTATTCTAAATCCAAATCAAGCCGTGATTCTCACCAATCAATAGTTATGTTTTGTAGTTACTAACCAACCAAAATGAAAGAAACTTCGCTTCTTTAGATCAAAACGGAATCTTAGTAATTGGTAATCGTTCTTGAATCAAGGGGGTTATCCGTGGCTATTTTTATTTGAGTCGAATTCATAATTGTTCGAATTGTGTAATCGCCAATTACTGACATTGGTAACCGACCCAAAGCAATTTGATTATAATTCAATTCGTGACGATCGTAAGTAGAAAGTTCATATTCTTCAGTCATTGATAAACAGTTTGTTGGACAATACTCGACGCAGTTACCACAAAATATACAGATTCCGAAA